TTCGTCTTTCTCCCGGTATCATGAAGTAGTTACTTGTCTGTAGTTAGCTTTCGATCGGTCAACAATTAGGCAATACCCAGTGGATTGAAGAAGTCATGGAAATACCAGTTTGGAATATAAGCGGTTCGACTTGGTCGAGCTACTTCGTCACTGATTCTTTCTTTCGTTCATAAGGTCTTCCCGGTACGTCTGGCCGAAACAAAAGTAGTGGTGCTAGAGATCCTAAACCAACCACGCCACACTACTTCTTGTCTCAGTCGAGCTATTTCATTCCTCAGTAATCTAATCCATTCCCTCCTTCACTGCAGCTTCAGGTCGACAAAAGCAAAAGGAGGAAGGCAGTAACTCCAGGACTTCACTCGACAAAAGAAAAGTCTGAGATGGCTACGGCTTTCGGACTAGGCAAGGAGAAGAGAATGGAAGAGCTTGCTGACGAGGCAAGAGACTAGAGGAGAAAGCTTGGTTGCTTCCTCAAGCGGGGTCTTAATGGAAGAGCTTTACTTACTGACTAGGAAAGGATAATGGTCCCTTCGCCTCCTTTTGCTCCTGCATCTTCGTGGCTTACCGCTTCTTTTTCTAAGAAGAAAGGCTTTTAGCTTCTTAGATTAACAAACCATCTGTTCTCTCTCCTGCTCTCAAACCGAAGAAAGAAGGCAGACTGGTAAGAGGGACGACCTTATATAATTATTAGATCCGCTATATGGTTGATCTTCATATTGGTAGTTATCCTACTATCTATTGCTATGCATCAGTCAAATACCCGAGGCTTGCTCCCTTTTTTCCTACTTCTTATCGGATTGAAGACTTGCTTTCAAAGCAAAGGCCTAAAGGAGTCCTAAACCCGACCTGCTTATAAAGGGGCCTTCCCTCTCGTTTTCTGTCTTCGAGTTTTCTTCCTTCCGGATTCGGGCCTTGCTTTTCTTTGTTAGTGTAATAATTGGCTTTACCCTTCTTTCGAGTTTTAAGAAAGTTGCGCGAAGGACGTCTTCTTCTCTGCCCTCTCCTCTCCCCAGTGCGGAAGGAATGCAATCGCTTACGGTTAGATGAAGAAATGGGCAAGTTCTGAGCTTAACTTACTTAAGTGCGTCTAGGGTCAGGCGGTACTTAAGGGAATCTAACTCTTCAAGGACTCTTAACTCCCGTTCCCTCTTAAGACAGAAAGAAAGATCGGGCCGGGGACACCGGTATACTGTACTAATATGAGTCAGGAAAGGAAGCGAGCTCGACTATCGACTATTAAGGAAAGGAAAGCAGCTAGCTTAGCTCACGCGAAGCTGAGGGTCCTTAAGGAGCGCCCTAATCGAAATCGAATAAGGTAAGGAGAGAGGACAAGGGGGCTTACGTGAAGCGTGAGGAAGCTTGGCTCATTAAAGATTCGAAGGAGAGCACAGAAATAGAAGTGCTTTTATCGATCGGCTTGATTGAACGGCTGGCTTGATTGAGTACCGTAACTACAATACAATAGCTTTCTTGAGCTTGAGTAGACCGTTCGCTTTAGGGAAAAAGAGCTCCCGGGGATTGAATCGCTTTTATCCCCTAACATAGTAATGTGAGCTTGATCAAAATCCTTTCCTCCTTTATATTAGTAAGGCCTTTACTGGAATACTGTGCTTGCTGCTTATGGCTCACGATCCCTTACCTCAGCCCTTTCCAGTCTCCTTGCTCTCAATGCCCGAGATGCCCCCTATTTGAGTTTGAGTAAGGTGGTCTATCATAAAGCGATAGGGTAGGGCGCCTTATTGAAAACTAAAGTCAAGCAAAATAAAGGGTTAGATCCAGTACAGATGTTGAAGAAAGCCTTACTTTACTCCTTTCAAAAAAACTGGATGAGGGTTGGGTGGAACAGCCTTTATTCAAGCAGTTCCCTGCCAATCGAAGACCTTTTAGAATGGAAGCTGCCTGGTTCTCTCATGAAGACTTCGGCAATTTAGTCAGGCGGGTCTGGGAACAACAGGATCAATCTCTGCAGAGTACTCTGGCCTCCTTCAAGGAGTCTTGTCTGGGGAGAACTTACGAAGAAGAGACGGCTTCTCAAGCGAATTGAAGGCATTCAGAAGTACCTCAGGCTCGATCTTTTCCCGGTAGTAGCCTCGATGCCGTAATTCCAAGGCACAGCATGATTTCCCGTGTAAGGTTCCAATTTCGGGAGGCTGATAGTGATGGGTCCCTTCGAGGGTGGATAGGTGATAACAATCGGTTTTGGGATGGGTCTGAGTGTTAGGGTTTGCGGAACCTTTGGTGCGGTCAATGATGCGCTTGGAATGGTGATGACAAGGGGCAGCGGTTGTGGTTGTGATGGAACTGGTACTAGGTAGGTGGATCGAGGGGCCGATCCTTGGTAGGAAACCACCGTAGGCCTATTTGGTGCATTCTGAACGATCTGGGAGATAACGTTGTGCAGATCAGGGCAATTCCTGTGTTGAGGCCGGATCGGAGGGCATATCATGTTAATCTCTGTGCAATCCTCGTCTTTCACCTTAGGCCAAACGAGCCTATCTTTGAGTGAGATGGGTGGTTGTATCTGGGACGTCTTTCTCTTCTTGCATAGACTACTACTCTCTGATTCATCCTGCAATGAAGGGCATGGATTCTTCAAAGCGTAATACGCATTCCTCCCTCGCCAATAGAAACTCAACAACTGATGGTCCAGAAGATCTTGGATCCGATGCCTATGATGGTAGCAATCATAGGTCCAATGACCTATACCTCCCATATGATATTCACATCTTGCATCTAGAAGGAATTCCGGAGCCTGAGGATTCACCGGTTTAGGAGGCATGGGAGTGACCAGTTTTTATGCAATCAATTCTGGAAGTAGACGAGATGGCAGAATTGGGAGGGGATCGAATTCCCTCTTCTTTTTGACCTGCTTGTCCATTTCTTCTTTGTGCTGCTGGACTTGAGGGAGGAGTTTGGTGGGCTCTATTCCCCTGGAGGATACCATAGCTGTCATTAGTTGCACCATCATCTTCATTTGTCCTTTGAGCTGCTCTAACTCCCTCATCATATGTGTCAACTCGGACCGGTCGGTTGATGTTGCTTCTTCGGAACCTGCTCTTCTTCCTCGGGGAGGAGTCGAGCTAGGGTAGCTGTAATCTACTTCCTCTTCATTTCTTTCTTCCTTTGCAGATGTGCTTCCCAAGATCGAAAAGGGATTGCTGTTCGCTGCTTATCCACGCGACTTCCCTATCATTGCATATCATCTCGATGGGACTCCGATCTATCAAGATGTCTTCACCAAAGCCGCTCTCACACCGCTCTTCGAAAAAGGAGTCCTTGTACCTGCAACAGAAAGTGCGTTCCCCATCATAGCCTATAAGCTCGACGGGACGCCATACTACCCTACCAAGATGAGAGTGATGATCTCCCCAAAAGCAAAAAGAAGAAGAAGAAGTCCAGCCAACAGATGCTAAAAGAAAGATATGAAGCAGGAGACCGGCCTCTTAGGTGAACACTCAGGGAAGTTTGACTATTACGTCCAATACTCGAAGCCCCCTGAGCCTGATCCTGCATTGATCCCACCGCTTCCTTCCTGGGATGACTATCCCCCTGTACCAACATATACCCCGGGACCCATAACGGGTTCGCTGGATTCTGAACTCATACAGCTTGTAGATCCCCTTTGAACAACCCACTTTCACAACTCTGAAGAATACAGCGGCAGCGATTGAGCGTACAGATCAATTCGTCACTAGAGTCACCTCCAACGGTAATTGATCCCAACCATAAACGGAAGCCCTTCTTTTTTATTGAAGGACAAAGCAGGTCCACTACCACATCAGGAGCAATAGCACGGCGTGAGAGAGACTTCCTGCAGCCCGTAAACCATTTTTCTCTTTACTGGTTGTACCGTGTTGAAAGACTTTCTATCACTTCAGAGACAGTAATAGACATTCAACTCTCTTGGTTGTGCCGTGAAATCCACTTGACTGCTAGCCAAGGCTATCGTTACCCCCACTTATTCTTTACATTCATAGTCATTGACTGTTGTACCCCTATTCGTTGATTCAATAACGGATTGACATATTAGTGATATAAAGAATGAAACTCTCTTGGTTATACCGCTTTTTCTGTACTTTCAAGAAAGCATAAGATATTCTATCAATATACATTACAAAGATATTCTATCAATCCTGGTAAATAATGAAATTGCTTCTTTACACGAGAACCTAAAGTCAATATAAGTCACATGGTAAATAAATAAATTAACTACCGCTTATTTCAAGTCTTGTTAACGGTACAACCAAGAGTAGTGAATGAGTCTCCCACGGGGAGTCATTGTTAACTTCGTTTGTAAGAGAAAATGAGGATGCTTTAAACCGTTGTAACATACACTCGAGGATGATTTACCTCAGGAGTGATTAACGCGGCTTAAATGCGCTTATTTTGCATTGGACGGAAGGTTTACCTTTCCTTTCTCCCTTCCTATTCGATTGCCAGGAAGACTTAGCCCTTTCCCAGTCTACTTGTTCCTGTAGCTAAGGGCATGCAGGATAGCAAGTCTCTCTCTTAGGTTTAGTCTGTAGCCTCATTTCCTGGATTCCCTCTTAGTTGAGTAAGTCCTCCCCGCTTTCTTCTTTGTTCTTTCCTTTCGTCAGGAAGGCCTTTCCCTTTCTAGTAGCTAGGTAGTTCTTTGTATTTGGCATTCCTATTAGGAAGCTATGCAGCGGGAACTGCAGCGTCAAGGGCAAGCGGTATATCCGCAGTTCGCTCTTTCCTTCCTAGCTGCTAAGGAGAAGAAGGCCGCACAGATAGAAAAACCTCAGCGAAGTAGCTAAGGGACTAGGTTGGTTATTTCAGTTCCGAGGTTCTGAAAGAAAGCATTAACTCCACTTGTTGGTATTCGTTGGGACGCATGTTTGGGTAAGAGTTCTAACTGCTCTAGTTGAGACTGCTGCTAGCTTTCCATCTACTGGATCACTAAAAGCTATTAATAGGGATCAAAACCTCACTGTCCTTATGAGTGGTAGTTCTACGATTTGAATGTGTTAAGCATAAAACTAGCCTTAGTTCTTAGCCTGGATCCAACTCCTCTATGCTAGTTCCTTCTCCCTCTCTTTTTAGATATGGCAAGAAGACCTAACGGAACAAAGCCTTTATAGGAGACCAGGATAGTAGTTAGCCCTCTTGCTCTTAGATTCCTCCTTCGTGTAGTAAGGATTCAAATAAAATGAATTACAACTAAGAGCTACAAGCAGATAAGCATAGGATAAGTAGTAACTACCTATAGCAGACTGCTTTCACTGGCCTTAGAGAACTACCCGCACAGGAAGGAAGGGAAGCTCTAGCCCTATAGGAGAAGATGAAAGATGATAAGACACAAGATGCTCGTCTGCGTCTTCTATAACCTTGACGAAGCCTTGGAAGAACTAGAAAGCCAGCAAGAGAGAACTCACTAGCAACTCAAATAGGAACGGACGCGAGAGAACAAAGGATGAGAAAGCTATCGTCCGCTCTCTAACAACCTAGCCACTAGCTGCCGAATGCCAACAACTAACTAACTAGCTACCTAGCTACTCGGACTACTTCCCTCAGGAAATACAATTCTATTAGTTAGGTAGTAAGACCCTCAATAGGATAGTAAGCAAGCTGCCTTAAGAGTTTTCGGGCTATGAAGGGTATTCTGCTACTAGTCTATGCATACAATAGATATTTTAGAACAAGTAGCTCGGCTGGTATCTTCAAGCCCCCCTTTGCCCGCTCTCCGACTACAAATAATAAGACAGCTACATTCTAATCTATCTTATCTTTTAGAAACCTAAAGGCAAGTCGCATTTCGAGTTGATGCAAACAAGAAGAGGTGAGTCCTTAGTACACTCCAAGTACAGGAAGGACGCTTTAGTTACATATTACTCCCAAAGTAAAGAAGAAAGATCCAATCTATTCTTTTCTTTCCTAGCTTCCCAAACCAGCTAGCTACTAGGAAAGAAGAGAGCTACTAGCAAGAGAGGGATAGATAGAAGGGCTTATAAGGCATTCTAGAGGGATATAAACCTACTGGTCTCTCGAGCCTCAAATTGCATTGAGACCTTGGCGCTGCAATATTCTGACTACAAACAGGTGAGTAGCAATACAACGTTCCTTATCAAGACCATCAAAGAGGATGAGTTGCATCTTTATAAGGATGCCCTTCATCCTCTGAGAATGTTCCAAAATTATCTGCCATCGAATTGGCGTAATACGAATAAGGATATTGAATAGCTCAGTCATATTTACTATAGTTATAGTAATATGGCTTTTGTCGACGCCTCAGTGTGACTTCATGACTAGAAGTCGCGCCGCCTTTCGCCCGCATTGGAGCTTGCAATACCGCTCCCCTATGATCGCGTTTAGTACAACTAAACTAATCAATATTCCTATTCGCATTTGCTAAGAGAATCCCCTGTACTAGTCCCCCTTGATCAAAGGCCCATTACAAAATCCATTTTTTCATTGGAAAAACCAAGGATAGATAGAAAAGGTTGGAGAGAGTTACTTTAACCGCTTTCCAAATATACCCCGCTAAAAGGGTGAGGGAACTAGAATTGTAACCATAAGGAAATAAAAATGACTATAAGGAACCAACGATTCTCTCTTCTTAAACAACCTATATACTCCACACTAAATCAACATTTGATAGATTATCCAACCCCGAGCAATCTTAGTTATTGGTGGGGGTTCGGTCCGTTAGCAGGTATTTGTTTAGTCATTCAGATAGTGACTGGCGTTTTTTTAGCTATGCATTACACACCTCATGTGGATCTAGCTTTCAACAGCGTAGAACACATTATGAGAGATGTTGAAGGGGGTTGGTTGCTCCGTTATATGCATGCTAATGGGGCAAGTATGTTTCTCATTGTGGTTTACCTTCATATTTTTCGCGGTCTATATCATGCGAGTTATAGCAGTCCTAGGGAATTTGTTTGGTGTCTCGGAGTTGTAATCTTCCTATTAATGATTGTGACAGCTTTTACAGGATACGTACTACCTTGGGGTCAGATGAGCTTTTGGGGAGCTACAGTAATTACAAGCTTAGCTAGCGCCATACCTGTAGTAGGGGATACCATAGTGACTTGGCTTTGGGGCGGTTTCTCCGTGGACAATGCCACCTTAAATCGTTTTTTTAGTCTTCATCATTTACTCCCCTTTATTTTAGTAGGCGCCAGTCTTCTTCATCTGGCCGCATTGCATCAATATGGATCCAATAATCCATTGGGTGTACATTCAGAGATGGATAAAATTTCTTTTTACCCTTATTTTTATGTATATATATCTATGTTGGCCTTAGCTTTTTTTAAAAGTATGTATGTGCGTAGTTCACTCTTATTTATGTCCCCGATAAATAAGTTGCTCCTGGTTTTTTTTTGCCATTTTGGCCTTTCCCATTTAGGGACGGGGGAATTCATTTATTGCGCCGGGCCGGGTGAAATGCAGGTAGCTTTGCCTAGTATTTCTCTTGACCCCTTGCCTCCTGCCTCCCCCCCTGCTAGCATTACGGACCTCTATGACCGGATAAAAATC